ACCGTTTCTTTTTTGGGGTCAATCTCAGCAATGCAGTTCATCCAACGATAAACCTAATCCGAATTATAGAGCTATGACACAATCAAACCCAAATGAACAAAATGTTGAATTGAATCGTACCAGTCTCTACTGGGGGTTATTACTCATTTTTGTCCTTGCTGTTTTATTTTCCAATTATTTTTTCAATTAAGAAAACAAAATAGAATTATAGAATAAAAACTCTAGGAATTCTCTTAGCCCATTCGGAAGGATCTCATTGCATAATTATCTATGACTGTTTATGTCTCTAGCACGACCATTTGATTAAATGTGGAGGGAATTGGGTTAAATGGCCGATACTACTGGAAGGATTCCTCTTTGGCTAATAGGTACTGTAGCTGGTATTCTTGTGATCGGTTTAATAGGCATTTTCTTTTATGGTTCCTATTCTGGATTGGGTTCATCCCTGTAGTAATTGGATGACTTGAGTTGTAAAACACGAAAGCGTAAGAACTCAACGGGATTCCCCTCCGTCTTTGTATGATTCGAGGGGAAAGGAAAGGCCCCGTTGAGTTATTAATACTAATCAAATTTTTTTCGTCTAAATGACAAAACATATTTGTTTCTGATGCTAATGATATTTTTGAAAAAAAAAAAATAACTTAATTAATTGATTCAGAATGCCTGTTCCTTGATAGAAAGTCATTAATATACGTTTCCATTTTTTATAAAAAAAAAAGGAATCAGTGAATTTCCTGGATAAAATAATATGCATTTCTGTAGATTAGATATTATGCAAATACTTTCCCGAAGAATAGAATTTGATTCTATTTAATCTATTTATTAGTATCCCATCCATTTTGCTATTTTTTTATAAGTTCATTGAAGAAGTTCTATATTACTCAATATTACTCAATAAATAAAACCTACCTATCTTTTTGTGTTTGCGTACTTGTACTTTGTTGTTAGATTCTATATTTTATATATTTTACGTAAAGCTTAAAAAAAAAAAGATAAAAAAGAGTTCTAATACATTCTAATATTAATACATCAATAAAAAAACTAAGAATAGAAATCTTTGACGAGCGGAATGAAAAATCATTAGGATTTCGACACAAGAAAGGGGTGTTGAAAATGCCTTTTCTTGTGTCGAAGACTAAGAAGACAAATAATCTTTCCTAGAATTGTTTGTTCCCCGCGTTTATCCCTTCTCTATTTCCTACTTATTTGTATCTAGTTCCATTTGATTATTTTCTATTTCGAAGAAAAACCTATTGATGTTTTTTATGATATTTTAATCGAGCAAGAATAATATAGTCACACCATCCAAATTGGATTTGGATAAAAAAAAGAAAAGGTAAAAGCAAAAAGTATTCTACATATTATGATTACGAACACAATACAAGGGTTTCGCGGCATCTCGTAGAAAAAGAAAGAATAAAAAAATTCCGAATTACATTTTTTGATTATACATAATCCCTAATAATTTTAGGGTTCTTTTTATAATTCGAAACTTGATGTTGATAAATCCGCGAAATCTAGAAATTCATTTCGGACAATTGAACCTTTTCGAACTGTTTCTTTTTCAGAACCAAAAAAATTTGTGCCAAAACAACAGATGCTAAAAAGACCAAAAGGCCTTGAATGCGTAATGGATCTTGAAGAACTATTTCTGCATCTCCTTGACCAAATCCGCCTACATTAGGATTACTCGTCAATGGTTGATCAAATTTGATAGCTTCACCTTCGGAAACAAGAAGTTCCGGGCCTGGGGGGATAATATCAACCACTTGACGTCCATCCGATGCATCTGCTATCGTTATTTCGTATCCCCCTTTTTCTTTTCGTATGATTTTGCTTACTATACCGGTTGCTGTAGCATTATAAACTGTATTGTTACTCTTGCTCCCGTCGGGATAAATCTGACCCCTTCCCCTATTTCCACCTACGTATATAGGATATTTTAAAAAGTGAACATCTTTCTTAGTAGCAGGGTCTGGTGAAAGAATAGGAAAGGTTATTTCACTATATTTCTGACCAGGAACAGGGCCTATCACAAGAATATTTTTATTATTGGGGCGATAGCTCTGAAAAGACAAATTGCCTATCTTTTCTTTCATCTCGGGAGAAATACGATCAGCAGGGGCTAATTCAAAACCCTCAGGTAAAATAAGAACAGCTCCGACATTCAAAGCCCCCTTTTTACCATTAGCAAGAACTTGTTTCACTTGCATATCATAAGGAATTCGAACAACCGCTTCAAATACAGTATCCGGAAGTACCGCTTGTGGAACCTCAATATCCACGGGCTTATTAGCTAAATGGCAATTGGCGCATACAATACGCCCAGTCGCTTCTCGTGGATTTTCATAAGCCTTCTGTGCAAAAATGGGATATGCGCTTGAAATGGATGTACGAGTTATGATATATATCATGAGTAATGCGGAAATGGATCGAGTAATCTGTTCCTTTATCCAAGAAAAAGTATTTCTAGTTTGCATGGTCCAATCATTGATCCCGAAAATTTCTACAATAAATTGGGATAGGTCACGTATAGTTCCCTATCCACGATTCTGTTATTTACTGGAATAATTTGACTAAAATAATATCGAATTTATAGAATATAGGATGAATCCCCGAGATAAGTAGAAATAGAAAGAGTAAGTACGATTTGCAATTCCTTTTTCTGTACAACTCCAAAGTAACAAAGATTCGAGTTGGATTAATCTGAGTGGATTATTTGTCAATCATTCATTGAATGATAAATCACTACAAGTGACGGAGATAGCCGATTTAAATAGCGGAAAATCCAATATTTGAAAATTGTATCTAGAATAACTGGAAAGGTAGAAACAAGACCAGATATAATTTGATCGTTATGAACAAATCCAAAATCTTGGTAAACGGAACCAATCATTAGTTCCCACCCATGGGGGGAATGAAATCCGATACATAAATCAGTTAATAAAAGAATAGAAAAAGCTTTTATTGTATCGCTTAGGTTATATAAGAATTCTTGAGCCCAAGAGTTAAGAATAATGAGTTCTTCATTACCCAGAATAGAATAACCGCTTAGAATAATGAAAGAGATTATATTTGTCGAGAAATGCAAAATCGTATGGATAAAATCCTCGTTGTATATCTTGATTAATTGGATCGTTTCTTTGTGCATTACTATACGAAGCTTTTGTATATGTGTCTCCGAGTATTCCTTGATCATTTCGTCCAAGAGGACTAGTTCTTCTAATTCTATAAATTTTTCTAGAATATTCTTTTCTTGAATATCATTCAAAAAAGTTTCGGATTGGTTAGTATTCCACCAATAAATAACCCAAGATTCCAGACTTTTATTAGAAATCCACCAGGGCAAAACTACTACAGATGCAAGATATATAAGAGGAGTAAATGCTTTCTTTTGTGCCATTTTAATTTGTGAATTGTGAATGAACTTACCTCATTCGCCGACTCTATGCAATCTAATATTTCTATGAAGCATAAGTTCTATTGCAAGGCGTTGAGTCTAGGAGTCTATTCACTGTTTTGGGGGGATTCCGAGATTAGTCCTTGAATCTATAAATATAAAAAAGAAAAATAGAGAATAAAAATCCACTTCGAATTCAAATGAAGCAATAGAATTAAAAAAGAAATAATACAAAACCTTATTTCCAGATATCTCAATTGGTCAAAGTCAAATTCGAAACAAGTACCGCCTTTCGATGAATGCGCGAAAGAATAACTTAAACTTATATATAAAAAATCCAGTAATAGGTATTGCTATAAGCGACCCAATTGTTTGGTAATCAAATAGCACAAAAAAAAGAAAAGGATAATAAAGATACGGTAAAATAAAAAATTGACAAAACAAGATATGATTCATCTGGATCTAAAGTATCAATTCCAAGAGTTCGATTCGTTACTTGTTTTGTTGCTGAATTGAGTGTATTTCCATATGCATAAAAACACCCCAAAAAGAGTTTCGTTTTAGGGTTGTTACGTCCGCCGCTGCTTTGCTTTGAGTCAAATCAACGTTCTGAAGAAACTTCAGTGAAGTTATATTAGAGAACAAAGAGGGTTCCTTACTTTTTCTTTACTGTTGATAAAGCATTAATTCTTTATTTCTCAAAAAACTTCAATTGGGACACGCAAAAAATAGGCCAATTCAGCCGCTTTTTGTTCAATTTCTCGTGGCGTAAAATTCTCATCCGTACGCGTCAAGGGAATGGCCCCCTGGCCTCGGATTTCCATATAAAGAACACGACGAGCATAAATACCCTCTTTAACTTCGACTCGCACAGACTGAATATCTTTTATTAGAAATCGGAGGAAGACACGCCGGTTTTTTCCAGGAAATCCCCAACGAAAAATACAAACTATTCCTTCTTTTCTATCGAATCGATCATAACCACTACCTACATTCCACGAAATTGTACACCATAAATAGGCGCTAATAAAAAGACCCGCGACCCCATAAAAAGACATTACGAGCCCTTGTGGAAAAAAATTTATTTGTTGAGACGGAAAAAAAGATATCAAATTTTTATCAAGATAACTGGAAGTTCCAACCAATAAGAAGCCTAATGAACCTAAAAAAAGGATAATGGCCCAGAAAAAATTACTTATTTTTCGAGACCCCTTTATAAGTTCTATCCATAGATGTTCTGATCGCCAACTCATACTTGATCTGATTTCAGTTTATTGGAATTGAAAGCATAGCCCAATGAATTTGACTTTACTTTTTTTGTTGCCGAAATAACTCTCATCAACTAGCACTATTTTGATATGAACCCTTAGGAATAATTCATAAAACAGGTTAGATGGAAAAATGTCTCTTCACTTTATGGCCCTACTAAGTATAGTGGCAGACATATTACTACATAGACTTTCCATTTCAGACATCCGCCAATCCTTATTCTAGTGGAAAATAGCTAGAATAAATTGACTCATATATCATTTTCTGTATGTATAAGAACTCTTTCATTTCTATATAGTCGATTTCTGTTCAGCCGAAACCCTATGTTATACCAGACTCAAATAAATAGATATTTTTTTTATCTAAGTTCAAAAAAAAATGATATTTGGTCCTATTAGATCTAAACAATCTTGTTTTTTTGAACATAAAGAAATAAAGAAGCCATTGCCATGGCCGGAAATACTAGGCCTACTAAAGGCACAAAAATAGAGGGAAAGTTGAAAGTTATCATAGAATGAATACCTCGATTAAATTTACTATTTGTACCTGTTATTATTATATAGTTTCTATTGTTAGAAAGATATCTTGTAATAATTTGACATTTTTAATTATAGAATGAAAATTCTTATTAATTCGATTCGAATTACTATTATTGTAATTATGAAACTTTCATTTTAATTAATTATGGAATACCTACGTAAGAAGGTAAGAGGAACTTCGCCTAATTTCACAAAAGCAAAAATGCATTCTTTTATAGAGGCTCGCTGATTCGTAATCATGAATCAAAGTAAAAAAAAAAAAAAGAAAAATGAAAAAATGAGATGCAACTTGTGATTCTTTCTAGAATTAAATTTTATAGATTTGAGGTCACCAAAGAAAACTCCATTCTTCTTATTTTTACTTTGATTCCGATAAACTAACTACGTGTAAAACTAATTAAACTGAATAGTCTTTGAATTTTTATTCAAAGGAAAGAAAGCGTGAAGTTGAAATAACTCACTCAGAACGCTTTTTAAAAGATTACGTGGTACAATTAGATCGAATAAGCCCTTCTGGAATAAATATTCGGCCGCTTGTGACCCTTCGGGTACTGTTTTATTCAATGTTTGTTCAATTACTCTTTTACCCGCAAATGCAATGTAGGCATTGGGTTCGGCAATAATGATATCCCCCAACATACCAAAACTCGCTGTCACCCCACCCGTAGTCGGAGATGTAAGAATTGGTACATAAAATAGTTTTTTATTTGATTGATAATCGTATAAAGCAGAAGAGATTTTAGCCATTTGCATCAAGCTCAAACTTCCTTCTTGCATACGTGCACCCCCAGAAGCACACACTATAATAAGAGGTATAAATTTTTTGGTAGCATACTCGATCAAACGGGTAATTTTCTCCCCGACTACAGATCCCATACTACCCCCCATAAACTGAAAATCCATAACCCCAATTGCGACGGGAATACCATCTAGTTGGCCTATACCTGTTTGAACAGCCTCAGTTAACCCTGTCTTTCTTTGATAAGAATCAATACGATCTTTATAAGGCTCCTCCTCTGAATGAAATTCAATGGGATCCAGAGAGACCATGTCTTCATCCATAGGATCCCAAGTGCCTGGATCAATCAAAAGTTCTATTCTATCTGAACTACTCATTTTCAAATAATATCCACATTGTTCACAAATATGCATTTTTAACTTCAAAAATTTTTTATAATTTAATCCATAACACTTTTCGCATTGAACCCACAAATGCCTGTATTTTTGCGTTACATCAAGATTATTATAACTTTCTCTTATAGTTAAATCACCCGCGTTCTTTATACTGGAACTCTCGCTTTCACTACTATTTCTATTTTCACCATAAATGGAACGATAAATATAACTGTCACTATAATTGTCACTCCTACTTACAATGTAAGCATCAATGCGTAGTTGAGAATCAAGATAACTGTCAATACAACTATTAATATGATTATTCCAACTATATTGAGTATCATATATGTAACGATCGTAGTAAGGGCTGTCACTATTCGATCCATTATTGAGATAATCAGAATTCGGATAACTAGACAAAGGTTTTTCGAGTTCACTCAGAAAAGAATGGTCCTTGTTAATCGCAAAAAGCTTATTTTCAATATCAAAATATATGGAATAGCTGTCCCCATTCTTATCCCTAACTATAAAAGTGTCATCAGAGATGAAATTCCCAATGTCCTTGACACCAAATAAATGATCCACATTACTGTAAGTAGAACTGTCACTATAACTCCGACTATGATGATGCCTATCATTGCGATTCGGATCTTCACTTTCACTGATATGTTCATCAATAGGACTACGATTACTTAATCCACACCTGTGTTCTAATTCTAACTCCTTGTTAGACAACATCGAATTGAACTGCCATTTTTCCATAGAGTGTTTTGCCCCCTATTTTATTTACATGAAAATACAATAAATGAATAATCATTCGATGAAAAAGAATTTTTGTTAATATCCTATTTCTTATCAGAATAAACATAGAACTAGAATCACTAGGATTATTAACTAATTAAGTATTGAAAAAAAAAAAACGAAATATTGATTCTCTCCTAATTTCGTATCTACTAATCTACTAATAAGTAAGGACTTTTTTATAAAATCTCGTCTAATAACTAATCAAATAATTAAGTAAAGTTTCGATTGCGACACAAAATGAAACGGACAATATACAGGATGGGTAAAAAGTGGTTTTGATACGTAGCTCTATCCAGGGAAACTAGAAGATATAAAAGAACTACACCAATCCTAAGGATCCATAGGATTACTTGTGGATCCAATCCAAGAATA